GTAAAAAAGAAAATTTTTGTTTTTTAACAGTTTGGGGAATGGAAGCTGAATTACCTTTTGGTTCTCCCCGACAACTACCTTCCTTTTTTGAACCTATTTGGAAACAACTTGAAAAAAGACTTATAAAAGTGAAAAAAAAACGTTTTCGAGCCCTACAAATTATAAACGAAAGAGCAAAATGGTTTCGAAAAGTATCAAAAGAAAAAAAAAGATGGGTTAGAAAAATAGTTCGATTTATAAAAAGAATAATGAAAGAACTTAAAAAAGTAACTCTAATTCCATTATTTGGATTGAGGGAAGTATATGAATCGAAAACAAAAAAAAACAAATCAGTAATAAGTAATCATATAAATCATGAATCGTCCATTCGAATTAGATCCGCGGATTGGACAAATTATTCACTGACAGAAAAAAAGATGAAAGATCTGGCTGATAAGACAAATACAATCAGAAATCAAATCGAAAAAATAACAAAAGAAAAAAAAAATATATTTATAACTACGTATATAAACATTAGTCCTAACGAAACAAATTGTGATGATAAAAGATTAGAATCACCAAAAAAGATTTGGCAGATATTAAAAAGAAGAAGTGCTCGACTAATGCGCAAATATCACTATTTTTTTTATTTGTTTATTGAAAGGATATACAAAGATATTTTTTTACGTATCATTAATATTCCCAGAATACATGTAAAAATTTTACTTCAATTAAAAAACAAAATAACGGATAATTCCAATGATGAAACAAAAAAAAAAGGATTTTATATTGATAAAAATAAAAAAAATAAAATTTATTTTATTTCGACTATAAAAAAGTTTATTTCTAATATTAGAAATAAAAATTCGCAGATTTTTTGTGACCTTTCTTCGTTGTCACAGGCATATGTATTTTACAAATTCTCACAAGCCCAAGTTATCAACAAGCATTACTTGAAATTTTTATTTCAATATCACGGAACAATTCCTTTTATTAAGGATAGAATAAAAAAAGATTTTTTTGGAACACACGGACTATTTCATTTCGAATCAAGGTATAATAAACTTAGCGGTTTTAAAATGAATGAATGGAAAAGCTGGTTAATGGGTAATGATCACTATAAATACAATTTATCTCAGACTAGATGGTCTAGATTAGTACCGCAAAATTGGCGGAATAGAATCAATCAAAATTTGATGGTTCAAAATAAAAACTCAACCAATTTTTATTCATATGAAAAAGACCGATTAATTCATTACAAGAAAGAAAACAATTATGCATATGCAGTAAATTCATTACCGAACCAAAAAGATAAATTTAAAAACTACAAATATGATCTTTTATCAAATAAATATCTGAATTATGAAGATAAGAAAGGTTCGGATATTTATGGGTCGACATTCCAAGTAAACGAGGCAAAAAGGATTTCCTATAATTACAATAATTATAATCCCGAACTTTTTTATTTGCCGAGAGATATAGATCTTGGTAACTATCTACAAGAAGATTCTATTATTGATAGGGATAAAAATCCGGATAGAAAATATTTTGATTGGAAAACTATTAATTTTTGTCTTAGAAAAAAGATCGATATTGAGGAATGGAGAAATAGAGATATCGGGGCCAGCGCCAACATTAATAAAAATACTAAGACTCGGACTAATTATTATCAAATAATTGATAAAATAGATAAAAAAAAAATGGATAAGAAAGTGTTTATGAATCCCCCGATTCATAAACAAATCTGCCCAACCAATCAAACAAAAACATTTTTGGACTGGATGGGAATGAATGAAGAAATCCTAAATTGTCCGATATCAAATCTAGAACTTTGGTTTTTACCAGAATTTGTGTCACTTTATAATACATATAAGATTCAACCGTGGATCATACCAATCAATTTACTTCTTTTTAAATTGAATATAAATAAAAACATTAGTAAAAATATCAACGAAAAGAAAAAAAAAGATAGATTATATAATCCAAAAAAATCTCTTGAATTAGAGAATCAAAATCAAGAAGAAAAACAACAGCCAGTCCAAGGAGATCTTGGATCATATGCACAAAATAACAAAAATATTGGATCTGATCCATCGAAAAAAAAAAAAAATGTTAAAGAAGATTATCGGGGATCATACATTCAAAAAAGCAAAAATAAAAATAAATCCATGATAGGAGCGGAACTAGATTTCTTCCTGAAAAGATATTTTCTTTTTCAATTGAAATGGGATAATGCTTTTAATCAAAAAATACTAAATAATATCAAGGTATATTGCCTACTCCTTAGATTGAGAAATCCAAAGGAAATTGCTATATCCTCTATTCAAAGGGACGAAATAAGTTTGGATGTAATGCTGATTCCGAAGTCTACAACTCTTACAAAATTGATAAAAAGGGGACTATTGATTATTGAACCAGCTCGGCTATCCATAAAATGGGACGGACAATTTATCATGTACCAAACCATAGCTATTTCACGGGTGCATAAGAGTAAGCGCCAAACTAATCGAAGATACCAAGAAAAAAGAAATGTTGATAAGAATGGTCTTAATGAATCCATTGCACGACATGAAAATGGGAATAGAAACGATAATTTTTATGATTTTATTGTTCCTGATAATTTTTTATCTCCTAGACGTCGTAGAGAATTGAGAATTCTCATTTGTTTCAATTCAAGAAATGTCAATGTTGGGGATAGAAATCAAGTATTTTGGAATGGGAACAATGTAAAGCGCTGTGGTCAATTTTTTTATGAGGATAAGCATCTTGATGTAGATACAAATCGATTTATTAAGTTCAAATTATTTCTTTGGCCAAATTATCGATTCGAAGATTTTGCTTGTATGAATCGCTATTGGTTTGATACCAATAATGGTAGTCGTTTCGTTATGTCAAGGATCCATATGTATCCACGATTGATAATTAGTTGATGATACATTTACATTACATGGATCAAGCGGCATCTCTGACATGGTATATGAACACAAACAAATATATACAGCCTTATGTTGTTATATTAGATTATGGTACATGATACTGATTACCTGACCTTGATCTTAGCAATTCTATCTAGTAAGTAATGAGTCGTCATAATCTTCTTATCTTAGGTCAAAATTCTTCTCTTTTGTCGGTTAGAAATTTTTTATCTATATTTGAATAAAATTGAAAAAAAAAAATTGTATTGATTATCAATTAAGTGAATAAAAAAAAAAGAAGTATACGAATAAATCCCGATTATTGTGTATAACAAATTAAAATGACTGGCATTATTATTACTGATTAGTAAAATCTATATTTGTACTGTAAATAAAGAAAAAGGGACGCAGAATTTTTTGTTATGGTTAAAAATTTATTAATTTCAGTTATTTCGCAAGAAGAAAAAAAAGAAAATAGGGGGTCTGTTGAATTTCAAGTATTCAGTTTCACCAATAAGATACGTAGACTTACTTCCCATTTGGAATTGCACAGAAAAGACTATTTATCTCAGAGAGGTCTACGTAAAATTCTGGGAAAACGTCAACGACTCCTGGCTTATTTGTCAAAGAAAAATAGAGTACGCTATAAAGAATTAATTAGTCAATTGGATATTCGGGAGCCAAAAACTCGTTAAGTTCATTTTTTTTTATTTATTTATAATATTTAAATAATTAGAATTATAAATATTAATTATTATTTTTAATGAACTTCATTTGGTTTTCAGCAATTCGTGGAATAATGAATCGGGGAAAAAATATATGACTGTACCGACTACAAGAAAAGACCTCATGATAGTCAATATGGGTCCTCAACACCCATCAATGCACGGTGTTCTTCGACTCATCATTACTCTAGATGGGGAAAATGTTATTGACTGTGAACCCGTCTTGGGTTATTTACACAGAGGAATGGAAAAAATTGCGGAAAATCGAACAATTATACAATATCTTCCTTATGTAACACGTTGGGATTATTTAGCTACTATGTTTACAGAGGCAATAACGGTAAATGGACCAGAACAGTTGGGAAATATCCAAGTACCGAAAAGAGCGAGCTATATTAGAGTAATTATGCTAGAACTGAGTCGTATAGCTTCTCATTTGTTATGGCTTGGCCCTTTTATGGCAGATATCGGTGCGCAGACCCCTTTCTTCTATATTTTCCGAGAGAGGGAATTGATATATGACCTATTCGAATCTTCCACAGGTATGCGAATGATGCATAATTATTTCCGTATCGGAGGGGTGGCTGCTGATCTACCTTATGGCTGGATAGATAAATGCTTGGATTTCTGTGATTATTTTTTAACAGGGGTTACTGAATATCAAAAGCTTATTACGCGTAATCCTATTTTTTTGGAACGAGTTGAAGGGGTGGGTATTATTAGTGGAGAGGAAGCAATAAATTGGGGTTTATCGGGACCAATGCTACGAGCTTCCGGAATTCCGTGGGATCTTCGTAAAATTGATCATTATGAGTCTTACGACGAATTTGATTGGGAAGTACAATGGCAAAAAGAGGGAGATTCACTAGCCCGTTATTTAGTCCGAATCGGTGAAATGGTGGAATCCATCAAAATTATTCAACAAGCCCTGGAAGGAATTCCCGGAGGGCCCTATGAGAATTTAGAGGTACGGCGTTTTGATAAAACAAAGGATTCTGAATGGAATGATTTTGATTATCGATTCATTAGTAAGAAACCTTCGCCCACTTTTGAATTGTCTAAACAAGAACTTTATGTGAGAGTAGAAGCCCCCAAGGGGGAATTGGGAATTTTTCTGGTAGGAGATCGGAGTGTTTTTCCCTGGAGATGGAAAATTCGTCCACCTGGTTTTATCAATTTGCAAATTCTTCCTCAGCTAGTTAAAAAAATGAAATTGGCCGATATTATGACAATACTAGGTAGTATAGATATTATTATGGGAGAAGTTGATCGTTGAAATGATAATTGATACGATAAAAGTACAAGCTATCAATTCTTTTTCCAGATCGGAATCCTTAAAAGAGGTTTATGGGCTCATATGGTTACTTATTCCTATTTTTAC